AGAAAGGTTCCAGAAGATGTTGATCGTAAATAACAGGATTGTTTATGAAAAAAAACTAATAAAAATTCACATTCAGATACATAAGAATTGTACAAGAACCAAAATAGTCTTTTATTTTCTTTTGAAAAAACATAAATAGTTTTATTACTCTGAATAGTTTTATTCAGATTCTGATATTTATGTAGAAAGAATCGCAATAAATGTAAAGAGGGAACATCTTGAATCCAGCATTGAAGGATTTGAACCAAAATTTCAAAATGGATAGGATGGGGTATTAGTATATCTGAAACATTATTTAAATGAGATAATTTGTCCTCTAAAAAAGGAAATATTGAATGAATAGATCCTAAATTCTGAGATTTTGGTATTTCTTTTTCTTCGGAGGAAGATACTAATCGTAGCGAGAATGGAATTTCCACAATGACTGAAAAACCCTTTGATACCATTTGAGAATAAAAAAAATGAGAATAAAAAGAATTGGTGTGTCCACCGAATCTATTTTGATTAGAATCATTAACCAAATAAATCAAAAAATTCTGTTGATACATTCGAATAATTAAACGTTTTACAAGTACTAAACTCAATTTATTGTCATAACCAATAAATTCGATAGGTTCGTAAAAAATCGAACCATTTAAACTATCATCATGAGCAAGTGTGTAAATATACTCCTGCAAGAGAAGCGGATATAGGAAGTGTTGTTGCGGAGATCTATCTTTTTTTAAATACCCTTGTAATTCTTCCATTTACATTTTTCTACTTGAAACAGAGACACAAGACAGGATTCTTGGGTTATCAAATGATACATAGTGCAATATGGTCCGAACAGGGTATATAATTACAGTATATATAGTTAAGAAATTAAAGATAGACCCCGGAGACCTAGAATCCAATCAACAGGCTCCTTTTCCTCTCCTTTTCTATACAATAGGTTTTATCCTTTGTTAAAATTACAAGAGGGTAAAAAATCCTTTATTTTTGCAACCCGATCGCTCTTTTGATTTTGGAAAAAATTATATTCTCTTTACTTTATCAGTATACTGTTTCTTCTACACATCCGTCTCCAAGAGAATAGTTAGGATTTTTTTTCATAAAAAAAATAAAAAATAATCAATGATTCACTCGCATAAAAACCTTTTTCTGCACTGGCACTAATCTATTTTTAACATACAAATTAGATCGGGTAATTATTCCAATTTTAAGAATAAATTATTCCAATTTTAAGAATATAAGCTCGTTGCTTTTTGTTTTACCAAAATTAGGGCTAAAAGACGATATCCATTTATTCACTAGACTCAACTGTAAATTTCTTTTGTCTCCTTCCAAAAATAAAAACAATTAATAATATATATATATAGAGTTAAGTTAAGGATAAATTAAATTAAAAGTTCTATTTTAAATTTTAATAAAAAAAAAATTATTACGACATGCTGTTTTTTCCTTCATTACCTTTTAAGATCAGTCGTGGTCTTATATAGACTCTACCAATAGTCTGGACGAATTCGTTGCTTCATCCAAATGTGTAAAAGATCATAGTCGCACTTAAAAGCCGAGTACTCTACCGTTGAGTTAGCAACCCGGATTGTAGATACGATCAAAAAAAAAAAAAATTGATCCCATTCCGCCAAAATAATAAAGATTGAACTAGCAACAAATTAAATTTAAAAGAAAGATTTTTTTAATCAATTATAAACACCAATCCACTAAAATAGGTAGGATTGGATTAAAAAATAATAAATTCTCAATAGATATATCTAATATCTATAATCAAAACTTATACCTATTTTTCTCTTGATCCATTCCATTTTTTTTTTTTTTTTTTACGTCTTGTATACCAGTAAATTCAGTAAACACATCCTTATGACTAAGGTGACTAAAGCTAAAGCGAAGGAAAAAAAATAAATATGAGGCAGGAATAAACAGATCCATTTTATTTATCTACGATCAAATTATATTTGTTCGGTACACCATTGTCAATATGATATAGAATGCTGAGAAAAAAATTCTAAATAAATCAAATTAAGGCCTTGTGTTGGATTGGCACAATATAAGTAAAAAAATCAATTTGAATGCAAAAATAAATAAAGGCAGGGTAGAGAAAAATATCGAGTTGATTCAATCAAAAGAGGTACAATAACCGAAATTGACCCTGTCTTTGTCGGTAAATTATATTCCCACAATAACAATAAAAAATAAATAATAAAATAATAAGTGAGCAAAAAAAAGAACAAACAAATTCTGGAGAAATAATTATACAAAGATAAAGATAGATGCTAGTACCCTCTCTTTTTTATTCAATTTTTTTAATTTAATTAAATTAACAGTTAACCCAATATTCCTTCTTTAAATAATTCTGTCTTCCTTAAAATATCATGAACAGTTACTGTGGGTTGAGCGCCATTTTCAAGGAAATATAGAATAGCGGGAACATTTAAATAGGTTTTATTCTTTATCGGATCGTAAAAACCTACCTTCCGAAGATCTCTTCCTTCTCTTCGGGATCGAACATCAATTGCAACGATTCGATAGATGGCTCATCGGGATAGATGTAGATAAACAATGCCCCCCCCCTAGAAACGTATAGGAGGTTTTATCCTCATACGGCTCGAGAAAAAATGATTCTAATTTATGTATATAACGGCAAATATATTCATAAAATACTGAATAAATAATGAATTAGACTATGATTAAAGTGGTTTTTTCTTCCTCTTTCCTTACGAAAGTTAAAAAGATATCATTCGTACTCATAACTCAAGTTGGGTAATTCTGAGGAAATCCTTAGATATTTATTGAGCCGTCTCTAACCTCTTTTGTTTGTCTCGAATCAATTTTTATTCCGCATTTTGATCCAATTGTTGAGACAATTGAAAATAGTGTTTCCTTGTTCCGGAATCCTTTATCTTTGTTTTGTGAAATCATTGGGTTTAGACATTACTTCGGTGATCCTTACTCCTTTCAAAAGGGCAGCAACATACCTTTTGTTTTTTTTCTTATTTTTTTCTATAGAAAGAAATAAGAGAGATTGATTCCCTTGTGATACACTTTTGATCGAAATAGTTTTATGAATTCCGACAAATATTACTTATTTTCTTTTTTATTTCAAACTTGTTTGAATTTTAACCCTTTTCAATTTATATAATTTATCCATTTATATTAAAAATTTATATTATAGAGGATATATTTACAAAGTTGGTTCAACTTATTGATTTTTATTGTCACTAACCCTAGATTCTTCCCCCCGATAAATGAATCTCAATACTTTCTGCTCGAGCTTCATCATGTACTTTTTATTTAGATTAGAACCCAACACAAATTAGGTTCCTAGTAAAAAGAACAAACTATGTCGAGCCAAGAGCATCTTCATTCTTATAGAAAATGGCGGATGTAAGAATCCACAGTCAATCATGTCCTTCAAGTCGCACGTTGCTTTCTACCACATCGTTTCAAACGAAGTTTTACCATAACATTTTTCTTATTTAATTTCAAACTGATATGGAATTGATTCAATATGAAATCATGAATAGTCATTGGATCAACTGATATATGTATATATTATTATATATTATGATATGGCCGGCCGTATAGTTTTGATTTTATATTATATCTATACATAAAAAAATAAATAAATAAAGAATAAATGAGTTTAGTTTGCTTAAGATTTATTGAAATTTTCAACAGATTGTTCGGGACGATCAATCATGAAGGATCCTTTTTTTTCTTGAACAACTAAATTAAAAACCTCAAAGAAAGGGGCTCTAATGAATTCCCAATTCCAGAATAAAATCTGTTTTTAATCAAATAAACTATTCCAATGACCCACGAAGGTTGGAAAGTTTATCGATAATATATAGATTTATTGCACTTCTTCGAATACCAAAGCAAAGATTTATATTATAAAAATTAAGTTAAAAAATAAAGATCTTTATTTCCAACTGCATTTGACACTTGATTCTGTTTGTAAGAAACCAAAAAAAATTCTTAAGAATCATTCTTAGAATTCAGAACGAAAGATTGTTCTCTTTAACAATTTTTTGTTTAATGTTGGAAACAATGTGATCCAATCTGCCCTTTATAGCAGAAAGGGTCTGGGACGGAAGGATTCGAACCTCCGAGTAACGGGACCAAAACCCGTTGCCTTACCGCTTGGCCACGCCCCATTTAAATTTCTATTCAACACTAATAAATACTAATATTATATTAGTATTGGTTATTCGTCAATTCTAGTATGTAATATATTGTTGCTAGGTTTCTATACATGGAGAGATAGAATCAAAAAATTCATTGATCATTACATTGAATTCTATTAAGATATTGTATGAAAGTATAATTCTTTGTATTCTCGTTTGAGAATTGAAAGGGGTTTTTATTTGGGATAGTTCAAAGAAAAATAAGGATTTTTTGGCCTGCCTTTTCATTTTTACCTTATATTATAAAAATGACTCAATCAAAATTAAATTATCTAATCTACAAGAACGAAATTTTTGTTATGCTTAATATCTTTAGTTTAATCTGTATCTGTCTTAATTCTATCCCTTATTTGAGTTCGAGTAGTTTTTTCTTCGCTAAATTGCCCGAGGCTTATGCTTTTTTCAATCCACTCATAGACATTATGCCTATCATACCTCTATTCTTTTTTCTCTTAGCCTTTGTTTGGCAAGCTGCTGTAAGTTTTCGATGAAATCTTCAATATTCTCCTAAATTCATGATTTTTTGAAAAAAAAAAAAACACACACTTCATTATAGCATATGCAGTACGAAAAAAATGGGTAATCTATTCCCCTAAAAAAATGATCTTGGAGATTTTGTAATGCTTACTCTCAAACTCTTCGTTTATACAGTAGTGATATTCTTTGTTTCTCTCTTCATCTTCGGATTCTTATCTAATGATCCAGGACGCAATCCTGGACGTGAAGAATAAACATAAGACATTTTTAACTTTGCTTTTTTTAGGAATTCTTTATTCCATTAACTATTTTAATCAAGGGATCCAGTGATGAGGG